AAGATTCGTTTTTTATAACAAATTAATAGAAAATCCGAAAAAAGAGATTTCAGGCCCAGACTTTCGATCTTTTTTAATGGAAATTGATGAGATTTTATCCATGAAATATTATAAATATTATAAGCTCTAACTGATGGGAGTTTCAGGTATCCTAAACTAAAACCGAACGAGTAATTCCAGGTCCTAAAACTGAATAGAAAACTCCAGGTCCTAAAACTGAATTTTAATTTTTGGTCATGGTCCTGAAACCGAAATTCTTTTCATATCTTTACTTGTCTTTTTTTTACGTAATTTTGTACTTTATATTTCCTTTGTTGTTAGGATAATTTTCCCGAGGGATAATGAAAAAGATTATAAAAGGGATTGCTAATTAATTATGTCTAGATCGCGTATAAATGGGAATTTTATAGATAAGACCTTTTCAATTGTAGCCAATATCTTGTTGGGAATAATTCCAACAACTTCAGGAGAAAAAAAGGCATTTACCTATTACAGAGATGGTGCGATTTGATTCTTTTTTCTTATTTTTTTTAGCCTGTATGTAGTTAAGTCTTGCAAGAAAAACGTGTTGCGGGATAGAAAAAACCTAGTAATGAAAAGAAACCTGCGCTTGGTGAAGGTGAAGTTTGTGAGGGTAGAACAATCAATCCCTTCTGTCGTGTATCCTCGATTGATGCAATCTCAGATGCTTCAATCATTAATTTTAGCATTGAGCGAAAGATTAGACCTCTACTTCGTAGAGTCTCTACTAAATACCATACTAAGTATAGGAAAAAAGCACTACACTTAGAAATCAACAAAACAAAAACTTTGTTCGAAATACCCCTTTTCCTTATAGGTATCGGGACTAACAAGAATGGTTGGGACAACAAACATCCATTTCATTCGTACTTTGGATACCCATATAACCATCAAAGATCGTTGAAGTGACTAATTCTTAGAAAAAAAAAGCGTTAAGAACAAAGAAATTATTGGAGTTATGTTTTTTATCTACTACTAATATGTAGTAGTAATATGATTTATGTAGTAGTAATATGATTGGTTGATGTTAAGAAAAAACCTCTGATGAGAAGGTTTACTAGAGATTTCTTGTAAAAATACTAGCTTCTTTCAGTTCATAAAAAGATGAGAATAGGTGGATTTTAATTCCTTCCAAGCTAAAGATTTTTTTACTCAATATTATGGACAGAAAGTAGGAGCCGTATGAAATGAAAATCTCATGTACGGTTCTGGAACGGAGATCTTTTCAATAGAATGAACGACCGTAACGAATGTTGGCTCAATCCGAAGGAAATTATGCAGAAGCTTTACAGAATTATTATGAAGCTACGCGACCAGAAATGGATCCTTATGACCGAAGTTATATACTCTATAACATAGGCCTTATACACACAAGCAATGGAGAACATACAAAAGCTTTGGAATATTATTTTCGAGCACTAGAACGAAATCCTTTTTTACCACAAGCTTTTAATAATATGGCTGTGATTTGTCATTACGTGCGACTATCTCTACTATAGAAAAAAAAGAAATTAGCTAGTATATACTAGAAAAAATAGGATTTCTACATAGAAATCGTCAAAAACAACGATTTTTTTCAGCTGTAGTTAAGTAAATAAAGAGACTTCAAAATAAAGAGACTTCATTAGAATTAAAATAGGAAGAAAAAAAACATAGCCTCTACTTCTATGGATAAAAAATCAAATTAATAGAGAAAGCACCGTAAAAATCACTTAGCGAGCTACTGTGTCGATAAATTTAATAACTGCTTACTTATGTCATAATAAGGGACATTAAGTTAGAAATCAACTTATGTAATAGAGTTGATCTACTAAGATATTAAGCAGCGGTGTAGGATTAGATCCCAAAGATAGTAAGTTCTTTTTCTTATTGATTGAGAAAATTCTTTTTCAAAGATTCTATAGCGATTTCCTATTAAAAAGGAGATAGTTACCTCTCAGAAAATTCTAAAAATATATGAGCTTTATCTGCTTTATTCTTCTGAAGGTGGGAAGAAAAGAAAAAACTAATTTCTTATTAAGAAAATTAGAGTTTGAAACTTACTGTAATCAACTGATTTTTTGTTTTTTTATGATTAACCTTATCATAGAAAAAATCAAGAGAAATTGAATTAGCCAATATAGAAAAAATACGGATAGGATAGAAAACAAAAGAATAGATTACTGAGCCGTATGAGGTAGGAAACTCTCAAGTACAGTTCTAAGGGAAAGAATTTTCTATTCCGACCGGGGAGAACAGGCCATTTTAGAAGGCGATTCTGAAATTGCAGAAGTTTGGTTCAATCAAGCTGCTGAGTATTGGAAACAAGCTATAGCGCTCACTCCAAGTAATTATATTGAAGCACGTAATTGGTTGAAGATCACGAAACGTTTCGAACTTGAATAAGAAAAGATTATTCTATTTTTTGATTTTGAATTTACATTCAATTCAAAAATACATAAACAGGAGAAAAAAATATTATATTAAGAAAATAACAAAGAAATGTTAGAGAGAAGAGTTTTTAGTTATTAAAACTTTTGAAATTGACTCAACAACAAGTTTTTTCTCTGTTGCAGACTTTTGATTTCATAATAGCTATTCTACGGAATTTGAAAAATCTTATTATTAAGTTCAAATCGTTCTGGGTTATCTCTCTGGCAATATACGTCGTAATCGTATACGTGTGTTACTGGAAATAGAGTCAAGAAACAAATTAAGTGAATTTGATTCAAAAAAAGGGAGAATTTTTTATTAATTTCCCAGTTCATAATTAATATCAACTATATATCGGTTGAACCAATGACTATTCATGATTCCATATTGAATCAATTCCATACTTTTCAAAAAAATAAAAGACTGTTATGATAAAACTTCGTTTGAGACGATGTGGTAAAAAGCAACGTGCGACTTGAAGGACATAATTTTCTGTGGATTTTTACATCCACCATTTTCTTTCTATAGTAATGAAAATGCTCTTGGCTCGACATAATTTGTTCTGTTCAAAAAGCCAATTTCTAATTTCTATTAGGTTGTCCGTAAACAGTACATGATGGAGCTCGAAGTTTGATTTTTTTATCAAACAAGGGAAAGAATCTAGGGTTAGTGATAATTCAATTAATTCTAATTAATTTAGACCAATTTTGTAAGTATATCTTAGTATCAGAATCAGAAAAAAATACAATTCGAACAAGAAAAAAAATATAAAGTGAAATTCTTGGAAACTGGTAAAACTATTCTGATTTTAAGGTGGAACGGGAATGAATCCTTCGTATTTATTTTATAAAGAAGGAAATCAAAAAGAAGGGGTGTTGCTTTCCCTTTGAAAGGAATAAAGGTCTTCAAAATAATTTCTAAACCTAAAGATTCCAAAAAGAAAAAAGAAAGGATTCCGGAACAAGAAAATACTTTTTTAAATTATCTCAACAGTGTAATTCGATCAAATTGACAAATCTAAAAAGGTTAGAGATAAAACAAACAAAAGAGTTTAGAGACAGCTCAAGAAATTCTTTCATAAGGATTTATGAACTTTCTAAAAATTTTTTATTTAACTTGAGTCATGAGTAAAAAAAATATTATGATATTTTTTTATATAACGAAAAGAAAAAAGGACTCTATTTGAATCATAGTATAATTCATGATTTTCTGAGTCCATTTTGCATTCTATACAGAAATTTGAATTATTTTTCTTGAGCCGTATGAGATGAAAATTTCATATACGTTTCTAGGGAGACTTTTTTTATCTATATCTATCCCAATGAGCCATCTATCGAATCATTGCAATTGATGCTCGGTCCCGAAGAGAAGGAAGAGATCTTGGAAAAGTAGGTTTTTATGATCCAATAAATAAAAAAACTTATTTAAATGTTTCTGCTATTCTTTTTTTTCTTGAAAAAGGTGCTCAACCTACAAAAACTGTTCATGATATATTAAGAAGGACAGAATTCTTTAAAGAAAGAAGTTTGGGTTAATCAAAGCAAGGAAAGAACGAAATTTCAAAATCTAAAAATCAAAAAATAGATATAGAAAAAATAGATATAGATACTTAGATACTATTTAAGTAGGTTAAGTAGGAGAGAAGGACTAGTATCTGTAATAGTTTCAATTACATTATTTTTTTCAATTGATAGGAGAATGGGATGTCATTCAATTTTTTTCTATCCTATACAAGAACTTTTTGTTTTTGTATAGGATACATCAAAATTTTTAGGTTTTTAGGTATCCTAAATATCGGATGACATTAATAAAAAATGTATGATAATATTGTAAAAAAGATTCTACAAAATATATAGAATATAATTATATTATTATATTATATATATTTAATTATATATTTAAATTTGAAAATATAAATAATTTCATTATTTTCCTTTCTATTTTTTTTTGTATTTATTTTTATTTTATTGGTATTTATTTATTTTTTCTCAATATTACTATTACTATTGACAAATTGTATTTGATCAATACAATATTGTATTGATCAAATACAATTTGATCGTAGATGAATAGATCTTTTTATTCTGTTCTCTATTGTTTATTTACTCGAACAGTAGGTTTGTATTTCATCATTAAGACATCTTTTTTTTTTAATCAAAAAAAGGTGATTTTTCAAATTTTTCATTTTGATTGATTGGAAGGAATGGATTTCGATTTATTAATTTTAGTAATTGAATTTCAATTTTTTTTATTGAATTTTTGATCTCTCTGTTACTCATTTATGGTTTTAACAGAGTTATGCAATAAAATTGATTTAATTTTTGATTTCGATCATATATACCTCTCTTCTTTTTTTTTTATACGGGTTGCTAACTCAATGGTAGAGTACTCGGCTTTTAAGTGCGACTATGATCTTTTACACATTTGGATGAAGAAAAAAATTCGTCCAGACTTTTGGTAGAGTCTATAAGACCGCGACTGATCCTTAAAGGTGATGAATAGGAAAAAACAGCATGTCGTAATAAAAAGGATTTTATTCTTTAAATCTTTCAATTTATTTATTATTTATTTTATTGATTTTTACTATTGAAAGTAAATAAAGTAGAATTTTTTGGATCTTATCCAACCATTACAGTTCTAAAAAATTGTTTTGAATTTTGGAAGAAGAAAAAAAAAGAAATTTCCGAATTTTAGCTGAGTCTATTGAATAAATGGATAGAGCCCAATGGCTCCAATTCTGATCAAGTCAAAAAGAAACGAGCTTATGTTCTTTACCTTTATTGGAACGATTTCCCGATCTAATTAGATGTTAAAAATAAATTAGTACCGAATCCGGGAAAAAATGAATGAGTTTTTTTATGATTGAACTTTTGATCTGATTCATTCAAAAAATGAATCCTAATTATTCTTTATTTTTAATTGGAGATGGATGTGTAGAAGAAACTGTATATTGATAAAAAAGATGGATTCCAAAATCAAAAGAGCAATTGGGTTGCAAAAATAAAAGATTTTAACCTCCTAAAACTGAAAATACGAAAAAATAAATAAACTAAACTACTTGGATAGAAAAAGGGAAGAAAAATATCTTTCTAATTATAATATTTTTCTATTATTAGGATTAGTTTTATTAGGATTAGTTAATAGAGCTGGGTTTATCGTTTCTTTTCCGGAGTATCTAGTATTTATACATACTAGAATTAATAAGAAAAACTCTGTTCTGACCATATTGCACTGTGTATCATTTTATAAACCCAGAAAAGGCTTATTTCTTCTGCTTCAAATAGAGATTTCAATGGAAGAATTTCAAAAATATCTTGAAAAATCTAAATTTCGTCAACAACAATGCTTATATCCGCTCCTTTTTCAAGAGTATATTTATGTATTTGCTTATGATTATGGTTTAAATGCTTCTATTGAACCTAATAAAAAACTGATTAGCTATGATATTAAATCTAGTTTAATACTTGTAAAACGCTTAATTATTCGGTTGTATCAACCGAATTCTTTGATGAATTCGGTTATTCAAAATTGTAACCAAAATCAAATTAATGAGCACAACCGCTTTTTTTACGCTCATTTTTTTTCTCAGATGATATCTGAAGGTTTTAGTTTTGTTGTAGAAATTCCATTCTTTCTTCGATTTCTATTTTCCTCCTCTAAAAAAAAAATATCAAAATTGCAAAATTTACGATCTATTCATTCAACATTTTCTTTTTTAGAGGACAAATTTTCCTATTTAAATAATGTGTTAGATATACTAATACCTTATCCTGTCCATTTTGAAATCTTAGTTCAAATCCTTCAATGCTGGATCCAAGATATTCCTTCTTTGCATTTATTGAGATTCTTTCTCTTCGATTATTCTAATTGGAATAGTCTCATTATTTCAAAGAAATTAGCTTCTATTTCTATATTCTCAAAAGAAAATATAAGACTCTCTCGTTTCTTATATAATTATTATGTATCTGAATATGAGTTTTTATTCTTGTTTATTCGTAAAAAATCTTCTTGTTTACGATTAACATCTTTTGGAACCTTTCTTGAGCGAATCTACTTCTATGGAAAAATAGAACATTTTAGAATAGTACATCATATTTTTTTGAAGAAAACTTTATGGTTCTTCACAGATCCTCTCATGCACTATGTGCGATATCAAGGCAAAGCAATTCTAGCATCAAAAGGGACCTATCAATTTATGAAGAAATTGAAATATTGCTTTATCTGTTTTTGGCAATATTATTTTCATTTTTGGTCTGAGTCTAATAGGTTTCATAGAAACAAATTCTCTTATTATTCATTCTACTTTCTCGGTTATTTTTCAAGTGTAAAAATAAATCCTTTGATGGTAAGGAGTCAAATATTGGAGGATTTTGTATTAATAGATACTCTTTTTAAGAGATTTGATACTCTAGTTCCAGTCGTTCCTCTCATTAGATCATTGTCTAAAGCTTCACTTTGTACTGTATTAGGACATCCTACTAGTAAACCAATTTGGACAGATTTATCAGATTATGATATTATTAGTCGATTTGGTCAAATATATAAAAATATTTTTCATTTTTATAGTGGATCTTCTAAAAAGAGAATTTTGTATCGAATGAAGTATATACTTCGACTTTCGTGTGCTAAAACTTTGGCTCGTAAACATAAAAGTACAGTACGTATTTTTTTGCAAAGGTTAGGTTCAATATTTTTAGAGGAGTTTTTTACAGAAGAAGGACAAGTTCTTTCTTTAGTCTTCCAAAAAACAATTTATTTTTCTTTATATAGATTAAATAAAGAACGTATTTGGTACTTGGATATTACCCATATTCTTGATCTTTTAAGTCACGAGACCTAAAATTTTAATAGATTAGAAATGAAAAAATATTTTCATAGATTAGAATTCTGAAATGCTCAAATTGACTAAAATCAAGTTGAAATTTTTAGTCAACGAAATATTTCAAATTATTAAGAAATTTTTCAAATTATTAAACTTTCCTATTTCTTAAAATAGAAATGTGATATGTATACATAGGGAAAGTCGTGTGCAATGAAAAATGCAAGCACGATTTGGGGAGGGTTTTT